ATTTCAAGAAAGTGTCCTTTTATATAGTACCTCCACCACCTCTTTGCGAGCCGTACTGTATTCTATATAGGGCTATATAAACTCTATACTCGTATACAAGCCCTTATAGCCCTATATACCTATAGCACATACCACCCACACCCCACCATATGCTATGTGCTATACAATATAAATATAGGGCTATATAAACTCTATACTCGTATACAAGCTCTTATAGCCCTATATGCATATAGCACATAACCTACTATATGATATGTGCTATTAACCTATGGGTATCTATGCTTATTTATCTTATTATAAGGTTATATAATAACTACAACAACCCTACAGATAGTAGTACTTATTAAGCTATATATAAAGTATCCCTTATATAATGACAGTACCCGTTATGATATAGATTCTACTGTTATTATAGTTGGTATATAAAATTATGGGTTATGGGGTTATTTCTCTTTATCGGTATAGCTACTATAAGCACAGCCCCAACCCAGACATGGGTTAGGTCTGTGCTTATAGTGATACACCTAAAGGAGGTAGCTCTACAGGCATGTTCGTCACCTCATTGTAAACATTCGGCTCACTCCCTGACCTCCCCTTAAAGTATAGGCGATCATCAAACCCTGTAGGCGATTCACTATAAATCTATACTTATACCTAATATAGCCCACTTAAGTCGGGACTCAACATAGGATGTCTCCTCCCTCCTTAAGTGGGCTATATATTAGAGCTACCTCTAGATCCCCCCACCATTCATAAACTTCATAGGGGGGGGGAATAGTAAAGCTATTCATAACTTTCATACACGCTTTACTTAGAGAGAGGCCGTTCACCTCCTGTACGTCAATTCACTATCATAGCAAAGATGCCTCTCTACCCCCCTATTATTAAAATACTCTCTATAAGCACTGCCTACAGCATTGCTTATAGAGAGTATACCCATCCATATTACATGTGGACTCCCCCATAGTGAATCTATTCTATTCTATTCTTATTGTATTGAGCTTATAAGTAATTGTGAATTACTACTATAAGACTAAATATAGGGCTATACAATAAAATGTATAAGGGGAGTGCTCTTACTCCCCTTATACATTTTATTGTATACCCCTATATACAAATGATCCTAATACAATAAATATAGGGAGTAAGCATTGTGTATAACTACACAATGCTTACTCCCTATATACTCCCCTGGTAGCCTTATGTAATAAATATATAAATATATAAAAACAATCATCATTTTTAATAATAATTGTTTTTATATATTTATATATAAAAAAAAACCCCCCCCCCCCTCCCCCCCCCCTTTTTAAAGGGGGAAAGAAGGGGTGAACCCCCAAGCGTTTAAACGCTTATATCTTTAATCTAATTAACGTATTGAAAGCCGTCGTAGTCTGTGTTTACGCCGCCTCTAACCGCCCCACTGAATTGGATGTACCTCAGTAGAGTATCCCACCCGCGCTCTAAATACCCATGGAGTGGATAGTATATGAAATATATCACACTTCCTACTTGACCCATAAATACATACGGCTCCTGCACAGGGCGCATTCCAATAAAGGTTAATATTAGGAACCTAGATACAAACCTTCAGTAGTATACCTGGGAAATGGGATAGAAAGCTAACCCGGAGTGGAAGCACTTTATCCGGAAGGGGAGTAAATAAAGAATTATCACCGAACCGGCTAATGCTGCAACCCCCCCGCCCTTGTTGGGAATTCTGCGTAGAATTGTGTACGCAAATAAGAAGTACCACTCTGGTTGAATATGAAGTGGGGTCTTATACGGGTTGGCAGGAATAAAGTTTTCCGGCCTGCCGAAAACATCTGGCTCCAAGAAAACGACCTGGATTAATAGGCCCACTATAATTAGGATGCCTAGAAAGTCCTTGTGGCTAAAGTACGGATGAAATGGCACTAGATCTGCCCTATCATCTACACCTAAAGGATTATTAGAGCCGGTATCGTGCAGATAGAATAAATGAACTCCAGCCAGCCCAGCTAAGACAAACGGTATGTACATATGGAGAACATAGAACCGCTTGAGGGTGGCGTCACAAACCGTGAAACCCCCTCAAATCCAATTCGTCAGGGCCTGTCCGATGTATGGGATAGCCCTGAATAAATTAGTAATCACAGTAGCCCCCCAATAAGATATTTGGCCCCATGGTAAAACATACCCTAAAAACGCAATTGCTATTAAAAGTAAGTATATTGTTACCCCCACTATCCAGGTCTTCTCTAAGAAGAAGGAGTGATAGTATAGGCCGCGCCCAATATGGGCGTAAATGCAGAAGAAGAAAAAAGTAGCCCCATTTCTGTGAACTCTACGGAAAAGCCAACCTTGGTGAACATCATGCATGATATGCACCACGGATGCGAAGGCCAAACCCTCATGTGGGGTATAGTGGCAAGCTATGATAACCCCCCTTAAAATTTGGATAACTAGGACGACCCCTAGTATAGAACCGAAGTTCCACCATATCCTAATGTTAATAGGACATGGTAAATCGTAAAACCTACCCGCGGCAAGCCGGAGGATAGGATTACTATGACGAGGAGAATACTTCATTTCTGGTAAAGAATAAAATTCGCCTCATTGGCCGAAACAATGTGTACTCACTATACTATAAACCATTAAAGCTTCACAACCCTTAATATAAAAAGAAAAAAAAAAAAGCCCTTAATGAAGGCGATTCCCAACACTTCCATCTGACTCCTCATATACCTCACCCTTCTCCCGGCAATAGTATTTCACACCCCCTCGCCTCCAATTAGAGACTCAATATACCCATCCTCCATATCCCTCTTTATTAAGCCCCTTCTTCTTAAAGCCTTAGGGATAAACAGGTCGCTCCTTAATAGTGGTAAAAACCATATCTTAGAGATGAAAAACTCGCTTAGTCCAACCGACACGCCCTTAGTAGGGGCTTCAACCCCGTATCGAGACTCCCTACTGTAAGAAACATAGGCCAAAATAGCTACCACACCCGTGGTAACACAAGTAATAGGCACTACCTTTACTAGCCCCTGCAGGCTAAACCTTATATTAAAATCTAAAACCAAAGACTGTATAACTACGCCTCCAAACAGAGCTCCCACCCCTAAGATAAAGCACGGAATTAGAACATAAAGATTAGACTTTATATCCCCCAAGAATGGGGATCCACATGCACCTCTTATTACCCTTACTAATATTAACAGGCTGTAAAAAGCAGTTAAACAGGTAGAAAGGATGACTAACGTTAGTAGTAGGTAATTTACCCCCACGCTTAAGAAAGCCTCTAGAACCAAGTCCTTTGAGTAGAAACCCGCTAAAAAGGGGAAACCTATTAGAGATAAACATGCTACGACTAATCAGGAACATACAATAGGGTTCTTGTAAACAAACCCCCCTAGGTACCGGAGATCCTGGATTCCTCTGTAGTGAATAATAGCCCCAACACACAGGAATATTAGGGCCTTAAAAAGTGCATGCCTAACTAAATGGAAGAAGCAGGCCCCAATAGACCCAACAGAGATGGCTAATATTATTACGCCCAATTGACTTAAAGTCGAGAGGGCCACCACCTTCTTTACATCCGGCTCGTATACAGCCCTTATAGCCGCCATAATTATTGTTATTCTTGAGATTAGCCCTAGAAACAGGAATCAATTTCTATTAATGCACCCAGAAAACCGAATTAACACATAAACTCCAGCTGTCACTAGGGTAGACGAGTGAACAAGGGCAGAAACGGGTGAAGGAGCTGCTATGGCAGCTGGTAGCCACGCAGAAAATGGAAGCTGGGCCCTCTTGGTTATGCACCCAACTACTACTACCCCACAAAATACACCCACCACTACACTTTCAGTTAGATCCACAAACCCCCAAGTGGAAACTCCCCTAGCGAGCCTGATCCCCATAAAAAATAAAACGTCACCCACTCGGTTTCTTAGAACAGTTAAGGTCCCGGACCCTAAGGACTTCTTATCTTGATAGTAAATTACCAATAAATATGAAGTTAACCCCAAACCATCCCAGCCCACTATTAAACCTAATAAATTTGGAATAAAAACCAAAAATAGTATGGAAAGGACAAATAGAAGTACCAGCTTACAAAATCGGGCATAAAACACCTCCCTATCTATGTAGAACCCATTATATAGTATAACACTCCTAGAGATTATTAAAACAATTAGGCAAAATAAAAGCCTATAAACATCAATAACGAACGGGATGTTCATGTTTAAAGCCCTAGAGCCTAATAGATCTAACTCTACTACCAACACTTCCCCCCTTAACATAAAATTTATTACTACAAACACCCAACACAATAAAAAGCTGAGTAAAACGCTATAAAAATAATAAACATTTATGGTAAATCTCATTTAAGCTTGTGGAAATAGCCCACACCTTCTAGGCAACAACTAGATATTCTTTTGAAATAAAACCTACTAAATACTTAGAGATATTCTCAGTATAAAAAAGCTAATAGCCAATGGTAGAACCACCTTTCAACACATATCTATTAACTTATCATAACGATACCGAGGTAGTGTGCCACGAATTACAATGAATAAATATCTTACAAACACAGCAACAAGGGTGAAAAATAAATCACCCAAAACCACTACATTAATAAAAAGGCTGAAAAACAGGGCTCTTGTGACTACCCTAATAAATATAATTCTTCCATACTCTGCTAAGACAAGGAGCGTGAAACCAAAACCGCCGTACTCTACTATATACCCAGAAACTAATTCAGACTCCCCCTCTACAAAATCAAAGGGTGTTCGATTAGTCTCTGCTAAAGCCCTAATGAATCACATCAAAAACACCTCCACTATTATAAGGGCGTTAAATCTATAAAAGCACCGGACATCATATAGCTCAAAGGACCCAATATATAGCAGGGGGCATAATATAAGAGTTCTAAACCCCACTTCATAGGAGACTGATTGGGCCGCAGCTCGTATAGCCCCTAGTAGCCCATATTGGCAGTTAGACCTCCAACCACACATAATTACCCCAAACACCTTAACCCTGGATATACATAAAAAGTATAATACGCTTAATTTGAAATACAACATAGGGTGGCTAACTGGATAAACTAGCCACAACCTATAAGAAAAGAAAAACACGAAAATAGGACCTGCTAGAAAAATGAACTGGTTTGCTGCAATCGGGACAACCCACTCCTTAGATAATAACTTTACCCCATCAGCAACAGGCAGTAACAACCCAATAAGGGTGGGCTTATTTGGACCATGACGCCGCTGAAGCAGTCTCAAGCCCTTTCGCTCAATAATTACAAAATAAGCCACGCCTAATAGGACAACGACTATGCTTACGACCCCCACTAAACCCTCTAGAAACATTTCTCAAGAAACAAAAATGTTATTTTCGGACCTTAACTCCAACGTATTATATTCTACTACCTTGAGCCTTTGAGGTGAGCCAGAGAAGGCATCTTAAACTTGACAAATTTAAATTTTTATTAAACTACCACCTCTTTCAAGAAAGGTTAAACCTTTTCTCAAGCTCCTAAAGCTTACGTATTATATTTACTACCCTGAAAGGTTGGAGTAGAGCTTTCTACACCCATGGATTACAAAACCATTATTCTTTTTAAACCATCCAACCTAAGGAGGGGGGATTGTGGCCCCCATAAATAAGGCTACAACTTACCACCTCTACGGCCGCCCCTTAATTAAAATCTCAATCTAAACAACCTACTTAAGTTGTCAGCCCCCGAGGAGCGAGTACGTCTTACTAAGAGCCCCAACCCATTGGCGGCCTCATACACTCCAAAGGTTAGAAATAGTAGGGAAAAAGAAATTCTACACAACCTACTACCCATACCCAAGCTTAAACAACTCACGAAAAACAAGCTCAAAGTTATTAGCTCTAGCACTAGTAGGACCCTTAAAAAATGGGATCCCTCTACCACAGCCATTACTACTGCGAAGAGGAATAAATATACTCTTAGCTGTAACATTCTTACCTTGGGTAAATTACATTACTTCTGGCGATTAAGAGTCACCAACTTACATAGCTACCAAGGTGATCTAGTGTTGAAAGGGATTTCACCTATATTATTTACCACATCAAGATAACCCGTTTATCCGGCACAACACTTATAGTACTCAATCTAGGGAACCCTCATGAAACTCATGAACCAAGCCCAGCAATAAAATGACTACAAACCTTAAAACCAAGAGGCGAACCCACATAGATAACCCCACTCCGACTCTTAAAACGTACGGAATTAATAAAGCAATCTCTACGTCGAAGACCACAAAAATAATAGCCAAGATGAAGAAGCGAAGGCAAAATGCCTGACGTGAGCTCCTTAAAGGCTCAAATCCACACTCATATGTGCTTAACTTCTCTCGGTTGTATATAACCTTTATACCTAGGACTAAACCAACGGCTACTAAACCCAAGGTGATAATTAAAAGGCAAAATAAGTAAAAAACACCCCCGCCTACACTAATCATTTATTCCCAGAGGAACGACCCCATCTTTAGCTCGAAAAGCTAATGTGTTTTACACCATAGGAACAGGCCTATGGGCGAATTGAACGCCCCCAACTAGTTTTCAAGACTAATAATATTGCCATTATAGGCCTATGAGAGAGATAATTCAACCTTTCTATTAGTCCACAACAAATCATTTTATATAAACTACTCCCATTATAGAAACATTAAATCTAGGTTTATAAAAATGAAGAACAAGATAAATACTCTAATTACCATTCTCACTAAGAACCGAGCCCTTAGGCCTAAATGGGGCCGAAGTATAGCACTCTGATACCCGTGGTTTACAGATGAGTAAATAAAGAGGGAATAACCAGCCGCTAGAAAGCACATGAGGAATAGCGGTATGATTATAACTCAACTGTAACCCATAATACAGCAAAATAAAAAGCACTCCCTAAAGAAGTTAGCGGACGGTGGGCAACCCAAGTTTAAGCCGCAAAACAGAAACCACATTCTACTTAAAGCTGGTATAACCTTAAGTACCCCCTTACAAAGTAGGATTCTGCGGGATCCGGTACACATATATGTATAGTTAGCTAACCTAAATATACATGGGGAGCATAGCCCATGAGCTAAGGCCATGCACAACCCCCTTATCCACCCTAGAGTGTTATACCTAAAAATACCGGCCACCCTTAGAGCCATGTGGGAAATGGATGAGTAAGCAATAATCGACTTTAAGTCGAAAAAGCAGAGGCATAGGAAAGAGCAAATTACACCGCCCCACATTCTTAAAACTATTACCCCAAAAGAAAATTCATATATGGGCCTACCTCTAAAAAATAGAACCCGGCACACCCCAAAGATTCCTAGCTTAAGTAAAATTCCGGCCAACAGTATTGACCCGGATAGGGGGGCCTCCACATGAGCCTTAGGCAGCCAACCGTGAACCCTGAATACGGGGATCTTAACTAACATACCCAAAAATAGGAACAGCCACAATAAGTTGTAGTCCCCCATCAAACCTTCATTTAGGAAGAACATGATTATCATTCTATCTCTCCCACAAGAGTTCAGTATAAAAATAATCAAAACTAATAGGGGTAGGGACCCGCACACCGTGTAAACAACTATTTGAAGACCAGCCTGTAAACGCTCTGGCTGGTAGCCCCAACCTAAAATTAATACTATAGTTGGTAATAACCTTCTCTCAAAAAAGAAATAGAAAAGGAGAACCTTCCCACTTGAGAACACCGCTGTGCATATAAACCCCACAAATATTACTGTTAAACTAAACTTAAACCAGTCCTTGTCTATTATAAAGTCCCTATCCCTACAAGAAAGGCTGGTAATACAAATAAAGATGGTTAACCTAATTAGCCTAACCCCAATCAGGTCTTCCGCCCACCAGGAGCTTAGTATCCTTATTCCCTCTACACTATGCCCAAATCGTGAAAGAGAGAAAATGTTTAAAACTACCAACAATCTAATAACCAAAAATATACTTCCGGCCCCTAATAAATTACTTATATACTTAAAGTCCAAATTTTTAACCCTTTAACCACCCCTGCCCCCTCTCTGGGAACGCACCATCTCTATAAGAAGATCCTCTGTTCACTACAAGACTATCTTCACCTGCTTCTATGTTTATAACTCGGATATACCCTAAAACGAAGTGATGCCTACCCCTAGGATAGGAATAAAGGAGGGGGTTAGTTCTTCAATTGTGGTGGGGCAGTGGATACCCATGCTGCCTATATTCTAAGGATGTCCCACAAACCTCAGAAAAAATAAGGGGGCGTCGGGAAATAATACCCTCCCATAGAATAAACAAGAACATTCAAGTTGATACATAATCCCCAAAAGCCCCCCACCTAGACATTATGTGAAGCTTTTGGTAGCATGTGGGATAGTCTGCATAACGACGAGGCATGCCCCTCAACCCCAGTATGTGGTGTGGAAAGAAAGTGACATTAACCCTCACAAATATGGCGAAAAAGTGCCTCTTTCTCCATACTTGATGGAGACCTGTGCCCCTTATTAGGGGGAATCAGTGATGAAACCCACAAAAAATTGCAAAGACAGCTCCTATTCTCAATACATAATGGAAGTGCCCAACCACATAGTACCTATCATGAAGCACCACATCTAGAGAAGCACTAGAAAGGATAATACCAGTTAGACCCCCAAATGTAAAAAAGAATAAGAAACCAACGGCCCAGTACATTCTAGGCCTCTTTCGTACTACCCCACCTGCTAAAGTACCTAACCACCTAAAAACCTTTACCCCAGTTGGGACAGCAATAATTATAGTAACGGCCCTAAAGTAAGCACGACTGTCAATGTTAATACCAACCGTAAACATGTGGTGCCCCCAAACTAAAAACCCGAGAACCCCAATTCTCACTATTGCGTGAACCATTCTTAATGAGCCAAAGGCACCCTTCTTTCCGCAGTGTACTGCAGTAGCGTGGGAAATGATCCCAAAGCCAGGTAAAATCAGAATATAAACTTCTGGGTGCCCGAAAAACCAAAATAAGTGAATAAATAAAACTGGGTCCCCCCCGCCGACTGGGTCGAAGAACGAAGTGTTAAAATTACGATCTGTTAGAAGTATTGTCAAACCGGCCGCCAGCACTGGCATGGCAGCCACCAATAAAAATGATGTGATAACAACAGATACCACAAACAAGGTCACCCGCTGGGGGGCAATTCCTTCAGGCCGCATGTTTACCCCAGTTGTGACGAAATTAATCCTAGCGAAAATAGAGGACAGGCCCGCAATGTGGAGGCCTAAAATTAGAAACTCTATAGCTGGGGCCGGGTGCCCCAACCACGCAGAAAGAGGGGGGTATAGGGTTCACCCCGTTCCCACACCCTCCTCAACTTCATTAGATATAAGAAGGAGAACAGTTGCAGCCGGTAATAACCAAAACCTTAAATTATTAAGCCGGGCAAAGACTATGTCTGGGGCGGCCAATAAAAGGGGCACTGCCCAGTTTCCAAAAAACCCAATTATTAGGGGCATAACCATGAAGAAAATTATTAATAAACCGTGTGAAGTGACTAAAACATTATAAACAGATTCACCGTAAAAAGCACCCGGGTGTATCAGCTCAGTACGTATTATCACTCTGTAGACTAAACCAACCAACCCAGATCACAAACCAAGAACAAAATAAAGACTTCCAATATCCTTATGGTTTGTCCTACACAATCAACGTATCGTTGATGAATAACCACTATAGTTTCCACTCATTAATGTCTAAGGGGTTAACACCCACCATAACATCTTCAGCGTTATGTTCTTTTTAAACTACCTAAACCAGCACTAGGGCAATACTACCCATTTTCAGAATGCAAATCTAACCTTTTATTTAAAGTATAGTGCTAATAAAAGATTCTGAGATAGAAATCTACCCTTCTTTGAGGTTGCAACTCACTATTTATTATAAACTACAGAACCCCCCCCCCCCCACAAGTGCAGAGAATAATATGAATTATTTCCTTAAAGCCCAAACCTATATGTGCCCTTACACCACTCTGCACTAATTTTGTTTTAGTTTCAGATATTCTAAAAAAGATAGATTCTAGAGCTCCCAAAGCACCAATTTTTAATAAACTAATATCTGTTAAACCATAGTCATACCACAGATTAAGAATAAGGGAACCCCGCCTAACCAATTTAAGACGCCTAAAAATAATACAAGCATAGACACCTTTCTACTTATAAAGAACCCAGTCAGGGCCCCATAGTCTAACGACCTAATACAGAAGACCCTTCTTAAAAACATCCTTAGATAAAAATAAAGTCTTACTATAGCTGTAAATATAAGAACCCCTAAAAGAAATGGGAAATTTATTACGGCAACCACAACTCCTACAAGCTTTAAAAAAAACCCAGAGAATGGGGGTATCCCGGCTAGAGAAAGGAAGTACCTCCCCCTAAACATTCAGAACAAAAAGCCACTGACTTCCCTCCAACCAACCCCATCATAAATAGAGTAGTGGTTTATTAGTCCCAACCCAACTAATAGCCTACCCATAATTAAACTATAAAGGATATAATAGCCAATAAACACCCTTAAATCCCTAATTAGAATTAAGCCCATTCACCCTGTCTGGCCTAAAGAAGAGTAGGCTAGGAGAGGCCGAATTTGGGTTTGTGCAAGGCCCCCAAATGAGCCTACAACCGAAGTTAAGACAGATATTCTAACAAATAGATTAACCATTAATCTAGATATTCCCAAACCCGAAATTCCCCATAGGGGCCCAATCTTCTGAACTACCCTCAATCAAAAACACCTAAACCAAGAAACGGTGCCCATCACTCTAGGGAACCAAAAATGTATTGGGAAAATACCCAACTTAATAAAAAACCCAATTATTATTACAACACCCACCACGCTAAAACTAAATAAGTTTATAGATAGAAAAGGCATATGAGAACTAATTATTAAAAACCTGACCAATAAAAAGCCGGAACCAATTCTTTGAATAATAAAGTACTTTACAGTAGATTCATTTTCACAAACACTCTTGCCGTTGAGAATAGGAATAAAGCCGAAAAACGCTAACTCTAAAGACATTCAAACCCCCAATAGTCCGCTTCTTATTACAGCCATAATAGTTCCCACACTAGAAACTAAAAGAAACACTATGAAAGCGGGACTTAACATTACACTCCAAACCATTGAACGCTCCACTCTAAAAGCTAAAAGAGCTTATCCCCAACCCAATTCTTGTACGGCCAAATATATGCCCAAACAAACACAACCAACCAAATCACATCCACAAAATGCCAATACCAAACTGCAAACAGCATTCCCATGTGCCGATTAGGAAATATAAAGTGGTAAAAATAATTACGAACTCACATAGCTGCTAGAAAAATGGTACCCCCCAAAACATGGGATCCATGTAAACCAGTAAGCATATAAAAGCACCTTCCATAGACCCCATCAGAAATAGTAAACGAGGCTGCCTTATACTCCCCCACCTGGAAACATAAGAAGACGACACCCGCCAACACACATAGCCCTAAAGGAATTATGGTCTCCTCGCGGTCGTGAATAGCAACAGCTCGATGGGCCCAAGTGACTGCAGCACCAGAAGCTAGTAGCACAGCCGTGTTGAATAGTGGGGCACCCCATGGGTAAACAGGAATAATTGGACGCGGTGGTCACATGCACCCAGAAGATAAATTTCCAATCCCCGATGCAAACCAAGCCCAAAAAAACCCCACAAAAAAGAAGGCTTCAGACAGTAAAAATAAGCTGAATCCTACCTTTAAGCCCCGAGCTACAATAGAGGTGTGACACCCAAGATACGTTGCTTCAGAAATAATGTCTATTATTCAAGAATAAAAGGACCTAATTAACAAAACAGTTGCGCAAATAAAATTTACCAGGGTGTAGTTACCCCCATGGACAAAACTAATAAACGAGGCTGCCTCATTTATTACCCCAGCTCTTACTAAGATAGGCCAAGGACTTGGATCCACTAGGTGATACCCAGTTCGAGGCATACGGCCTAGAGAGGAAGAACCAAACCCTTGTGTATTAAAACCTTGACTTAAAAACATATTAACTATAGTTCCTACCATTTAAATTTACCTCACCCCTAACTAACCCTCACAGGAGCCTCATCCACATAAGTAACCCTCAAGAAAGTAAAAATATAAGCCTGAATAACCCCAACAATTATTTCCCAAGCTGTTAAAGCTAAAAGTAACAGTAAGAAACATAAGCCCCCGACGCCGAACAGTATGTTATTTAGACCTATTGCCCCAAAGAAAGCGCTCCCGACACACAATAGAAGCTTTCCAGCAATTATATTTATAGTAAGCCGGGCCCCTAGGGTAATTAACCGGCTCAAATTTCTAATCATTTCAAATACCGCCACAGGAGCGGCACCATACCAGGGTAGCCCACCAGGAGTGAAATGAGATATAAAGTTACTTGTGCTAATAATAAAGTTAAATGTGATTGTACCAAACCATATAACTATAGAAATACAAAAATTATGAGAAAAATGTGCCGTGAGGCAGAATGTGTACGGGAAAACTGAATAAATCCCCACAAATGATAAGTAGATAAAAAGGCTTACGCAAAAAAACCCAAAGCCGAAAACCATACGGCTAGACCTTAAGACCTCCTTACTAAAAAAGCCTCTCAATATAAGAAAAACCACTATCAAGCGGTTACCTAAAACCCACCGATCTATTCTTAAAAGAACGAAAACTATAGAAATGAAAGTACACCTCCACCTAGTTAAAGAAACCCTGTTGAAAGTGCCCCCATAATCAAATATAGAAAATGCATCAGCTAGCATAAAAAAAATAATTTATAATTATAATAAGCCTAGGCTAAAAAATTAATTCCTTTCGTACTAAAATTCTTAAAATATGCAGATAGAGACCGACCTAGTTCACACCGGTCTAAACTCAAATAACATAAGGCTTAAAAGGACGAACAGTCCTACTAACCAAGCTGCTACACCTGGTTGATCACCCTGATTCAACATCGAGGTCGTAAACCCCCCTTTTAATAAGGCCTATAAAGGGGGATCACGCTGTTATCCCTACGGTAGCTATCTTCTTCTACTCAACCTTGTTGGATCCTCATATAATTAAGAAGACATATTATCTCTTCCAATCCATCCCGATTAAACTTACTCCCCCCAGCTACTGGGCGGAATTATCAAGCTCGATAGGGTCTCATCGTCTAACAAAACAACTTAAGCCTTTTCACTTAAAAGTAAACTTCACATGTATATTATTAATAAAGCTACCCCATCATCAAACCATTCATACTATCCCCCAATTAAAAGACAACTTATTATGCTACCGTAACGCGACTCGAGCCGCAACCGTTTAAAATTGTTCACCGGGCAGGTTGGACTTTTCTTTATATTAATTCGAAAAGCCATGTTTTTAATAAACAGGTGCAGGGTATATTTGCCGAGTTCATTAATAATATTTATTTCATCACTTACCTGTATCATTACCCAAAATTATAATTCATCTAAGTTTCTATAACACGCCCTTAACACTTATGGGCGGGTTATACCTACTTAAATAATAAAAATAAAATTTATATACTAATTCTATACTAATCATTAACTAAAAAATTATTAAATTTAAAAAATTACTTAAAATAAATTTTTAAAGAGTATAATTTATATGTTATAAAAGCTAGACATATTTAATCCCACTTATACTTTTTTAATAACAACCTATTTTTGAGCTAACCCCCAAAAATATTACTAACATGAAAAATTACGAAAACTCTTCCGCAATCCAACCATGATGCTGTGCATTTACACATTTCACTTTTAACCAGCTACCAGCCCTTACGAAAAGAATTTCACTACTACTTAAACCTTACCTTTAAGCGCTACAACGATTATATATAATATATATAGCTTAAGTAGATCGAGAGCTTTCAGGAAAAAAGATCACTTACTTTTCTCTATAGACCATGATACAAAAAGTACAGGGCTTAAACCTATTTTTAAATATAATATCTTTCCCACAAAGAAACACCACGGTACATTTTATTAACATTACATATTCATATCTTAATTCATAAGACACAACTTAACACCAAATTTTCTACTTTAATTATACTAGTTCTTTGAACTTATACAGCAATATTTATGTTGTGGCCCCCTAAACACTGCTTCTGTTGAACACACAAGCTAACAACACTAACTATACATAAAAACAGAACAAACCCTAAAAGGGGTATTAAGTTAGATAGACCCCCCGCTATACACAAGTCTCGGTACCACTCGCCAGCCTCACCTAAGCTCCCAACTTCAAGCCCAAAGTTGGACTTAGCTTCAGCATAAATTACTCCCCCTGGCACAACCAGTCTCACTATAAACCACATAAAAATATAATAAGAATATGATAATGACACAGCTAACTCCTTGAATACTGGGTTAGGACATAAGGCTACGACATAGAGGAACGCCACTATTATCCCGGACACGCCCGTTAAAAATAGGAAAATGCCAATAACAAACCTAACATTAAACCTAATTAATGCGCTGCCAAACATGTAGGACATAAGAACTAAAACACCGATTATTAAAGGGTGTCGAGCCCTTCATATAATTAACCTAAAAACCACCATTATGTAACTAGCCCAAAAAATAACAAAAGCCAACCTACTCATAGAGGGTGGACAGAATCGAACTGCCCGCACTGGGGGTTAGAAGCCCCCGTACTTAACCAATACCCCCCTAATTACTTGTAACTGAATCGATAACTACTAAACCCTAGTAGCCACCACACACTCACACCAACAATACATAAAATAACCCAAATCAAAACTAATCCCACCCTTCAAAACAGAGGAGCTATCTGAGGCATTACTAATGAAAACAATTAAGGAGAGTTATCCTCTTCAAACGGGTTATGAGCCCAACAACCTATATAGTTTACCTTAATTTGTTTTAAAAACACCATTTTATAATAGCATTACCATGTTACGACTTACCCCATAACTTCTACGGGGGCGTCGGGCAATTTGTACACACACCAATATGCCATTCATAATTTATCTCTAACCAATTATTACTATCAAGTCCAAGTTCAAACCAATTTTTCATTTAGTTATTCCTAATAAATACAGTAACTCAACTAAGCCCTTTTTTTAACCACTACGTCTACCTGAATTTAAAAGAAATATTTTCTTTTGAAGAAAGAATCCTCCTTGAAGAGCTTACTGTCAACGGCGGTATAGTAAGAATAAAAAGGTAAGGTCCTTCGAGGATCATCGATTTAACCGTCAAGTTCCCCTGAAAGAACGTGGCGCACCGCCAAATTTCATAGATTTTAAGCTAATTACTACTTGTACTCACCGCAAGAATAGATACATCATTAATAACGGGGTATCGAATCCCGGTCTCTTATACAGATTTTAAAGATTTAAGTTTAATAGGATCAAAAGAAACTTAATAAATTATATTTTACTATAAATTCATTTCATATGGACTAAAACTAAACTTTTACTCACTTACGAATAAACTAGTATGGGGGTTGGTATAACCGCGGCTGCTGGCACCAACTTCACCCCCCATTTTTTATCAACCTTGAATCCTTATTTCTAATTTTTTCAACATTACGCACTGGTGTTGGGAAATGTAATCAACCATCCGTGAAAAACTAATAATTTAAAGCAATAGTTATACCCTCAAGCACCAAATTTAAACTAAGAGCTTAAGTTAAACCTTGTTCTCCCTAATACCCATAAAGAACCATGAATTATGGAAAGATAACACTAGTTGAAGAGCAAAAATCATACACCCTCTTTTATACCTATTCAGAACTGGACCTGTCTACTCGCGTGGAAGGCGAGAGTACTATTTATACTAAATAAGCCAGATAAAGGCTGCCCTGGTATAAGAAAATTTATATTCCTGCTTTAAGTTCTGAAGACTCATAGTCTAGTTAACTTACATACCAATTAGAGTGCTTAAAGTAAAGTCCTTCTCAGCGTAAATGAGATGTGCTTGATACACCACACCCTACCCACACCTAGTCCCTGTCTGTCAGGTCTGAATATAGCCACACCAGAGCCCACAAAGCGAAATCTTCTTGGCTCAACACCTCTACTTCAGCCCTTATTTGCCAATGGTTTAACCCACATATCTCAGAACAACCGCCTCACCCAGTATATCCAGGGCGTAAGTTTGAAAGATGGGAAGCATTAACCCGACCTGGGACTGCATCTATCTTTACACCCAACCCATGAATTGTTCAACAATGAATAACGTCAGCCGAAGTTACCTTAACTTCAATATTACTGTTGCCAGGCAGAACCATTGGGTAATCTACGTATTGCCCGTAGCGGAAACCGGGGTCTAAATCCCCCTCTGAAACCCTTATGGTATAAGAATCGTAAGAGATCAGCAACTCAGGTAAACTATGTTCACCCCCCTCATTAATAAACTGAAGCCCTTCCCCCCCCTTAGTCACCCCTAAAGAGCTAAATAAGGAGTTAAAATCTACCTGGTACTCATACCTCCAGTACCACTGGTGTCCTGTAACCTTTACGGTAGTAAACTTAGGCTTGTCATTTATCCCTATAGCATAGAGCTGTACAAATGACGGGTAACCTATAATAATAATCATGAAAATGGGAATAATTGTTCACCATAGCTCTAGAGTATTCTCCCGGTATACATTGCGGAAATGAATACCCCCAGAAAAAAAACCAGCCTTGGGTACAATAAGCACTAACACGCCACCCACGACACATATAATTATAAAACAAACACACACTAAATAATCGTGGAGTATAATCAAATTTAAACCAACTGAGCACCCTCAGTCACACAAACCTATCTGACCATTAAAATTAGGCATATAACTAGGTAGTACCCCAYTCTTCGTCGGGCACTCCAAAGGACTTTTTTTTATACTTATTGTAGAAAAYCCCTGGTAAAATTAATGCAGAGAATCCCTGGCAAACACCACAAATAGACGAGCTATTTCAAGAAAGTGTCCTTTTAYATAGTMCCCCAYTCTTCGTCGGGCACTCCAAAGGACTTTTTTTTATACTTATTGTAGAAAAYCCCTGGTAAAATTAATGCAGAGAATCCCTGGCAAACACCACAAATAGACGAGCTATTTCAAGAAAGTGTCCTTTTATATAGTACCCCAGDSBRKATCCGGTGGCCGCCGGAGCATTAACACAACAAGTAGCAGTTGCAGGTGGA